AGACCTGTATAATTATTGGGTTTATACCAATGAACAAAAAAAAGACAACTTGAGCAATGAATTAATAAGTAGAATAAAAGCTCTAGAAAAAGAAAAAAAATATTGATACATAAAAAAAATATAAGAATAAATAAGACGAGATTCGCCCCCCCCCCATATATCTGAGCCCTTCACCTATAAGTGAACTTGTAAGACCAACTCCATTTGTAATTCCATCAATTATATGTCTATCAAAAAACTGAGTTAGCTTGGTTATTCCTCTTATACCCATGACTAAAACTCTAGTATAAAAAATATCTATGTAACCACGATTATATGACCAATTGTATATAACACTTTTTATTTGGTCCAAGATAATTCTCTTAGGGCTCCCTTTTACAAATGAATTGATTAAGTCCAAATTCTGGAAAAATGAATAAACAGACCCATATAAAATATATGCTATGAATAATCCGAAAATGGCTATACTTACTGAAAAAATGGAATTTGTAAAAAATTCATACCAATTCACAGAATAATTAAAATTTTGATGGAAAAGCTTTTGGGATGGGGTTAACCATTTCGATAATATATCAAAATCCATTACTCCTTGATCAAAAGAAATTCCTATTGATCCAACGAACAAAGTAAATAGTACCAATACAAGTAGAGTAAATAGCATAGTATTGTCTGATTCGTGAGGATACATGGAAGTATATTTATTTCCAAAGTAAGTACTAAAGTATCGTATCTTATCATTATCAATAATTTGATATGTATCTTTTGAAAAAAAGTAGACCTTACTATTCATTGTTGATAAAAGTAAATTTTTCTTGACTGTTTTTGGTGCTTCTTTTCCCCATAGAGATATTGAATAGAACGAGTTATTTTTAGTGCTACTGTGATTTTGAAAATAAACGCGTAAATACCCATCAAAAGTAAGTAAATATACCCGAAACATATAAAATGCGGTTAATCCTATTGTGAAAAAAGGTATTATTGCAAAAATGGGTGAATATAACCAACTATCATTAAGAATTTCGTCTTTGGACCAAAAACAAGCAAGAGGTGGAATACCACAAAGAGAAAGTGTACCTAATAAAAAAGTAGTTTTTGTAATTGGAACATATCTTGTTAAACCACCCATAAGAACCATATTTTGACTTTTTTCTGGTGAATATCCAACAATAGGTTCCATTGAATGAATAATAGATCCAGATCCTAAAAACAATAAAGCTTTAGAATAGGCATGAGTGATCAAATGGAATAAAGCCGCTCGATAAGAACCTATACCTAGAGCTAACATAATATAACCTAATTGAGACATTGTAGAATAGGCTAAACTTCTTTTAATGTCTCTTTGAGCAAGAGAAAAAGTAGCCCCTAATAGTATTGTTATTACACCTATTAAAGAAATGAAATTCATTATATAAGGTATGTCTATGAAAAGAGGAATAAGCCGAGCTACAAGAAAAATTCCTGCTGCTACCATAGTAGCAGCGTGTATAAGGGCCGAGATAGGAGTAGGTCCTTCCATGGCATCAGGTAACCATACGTGGAGGGGGAATTGTGCAGATTTAGCAACTGCACCGACAAATAATAAAGAGGCACACAAAGTAGCAAATAAGGAGCCGACCCCGTTATTATGGATCAAGTTATTAGCTATTTTGAACAAATCCCGAAATTCCAAACTACCTGTTATCCAATAAAGACCTAAGATTCCTAATAATAAACCAAAATCTCCTACACGATTAGTTACAAAAGCTTTTTGACAAGCACTTGCGGCAATTGGTCGTGTGAACCAAAACCCTATTAATAAATAGGAACACATTCCCACTAGTTCCCAAAAAATATGAATTTGTATCAAATTAGAACTAGTAACTAATCCCAACATGGAAGTATTGGAAAAACTCATATAAGCAAAAAATCTCAAATATCCTTGGTCGTGAGACATATAATTGTCACTATAAATAAGAATCATGACTCCAACAGTAGTAATTAGTATTGACATAATAGAAGTAAGTGGATCGATCAAATATCCAAACTCTAAGGAAAAATCAATATTTATGGTCCAAGACCATAGATATTGATAAATAAAACTTCCATTTATTTGTTGAATAGACAGATTGGCCGAAAATCCCATAGCTATACTTAACAGAAAAATACTAGGAAAAGCCCATATACGACGAATATTTTTTGTTGCTGTAGGAATAAATATAAGTCCAAATCCTATTGACATAGTAACTGTAAGTGGAAGAAAAGGAATTATCCATGCATATTGATATGTATGTTCCATAAGAAAACAAACAAATTGAATTTTTTTTTTTATAATTTAAAATTGTTTCCGATTCACCAATTCTTATCTCTTTCGAAAAGAACAATAAACAATAATAATGAAATATATATAAATAATAAATAATAATAATAAAATTATATATATATTATTTTATGTTAAATTATGTTAAATTATGTTAAATATTGAAAGTAAAAAAACTATTATTCACAGAATAATGATTAAAAAAAACGATCTATTCCGAACAATACATGTCTTTCACATACAACGATAAATAAAAAAAAGTAACCCTTTTTGAATGGCAGTTCCAAAAAAACGTATTTCTATGTCAAAAAAACATATTCGTAGGAATATTTGGAAGAAAAAAGGATATTTAACTGCAGTAAAAGCTTTTTCTTTAGCAAAATCGGTTTCTACCGGACATTCAAAAAGTTTTTTTGTGCGACAAACAAATAATAAAGTCTTGGGATAATCGGAGTTGACATAGCCCGGAGAACTGAAAATTTTTTAAGATGAACAATTCACATTAATTAATGTATTGAACTACTCAATATTAGTTATAACTAGCTGCTGTGGTATGTGGTATGTAGAATAAGAGTTTTCTGTATATTGGGTTCTTATTAAGAATAGTATTTTTTCCCTATCCATTAACTTTTCACAATAGAAAAATAGGATTAAGATTTTCTATTGTGAATAGTACAATTGACATAGAAATTTAAACTCTTTTGTTTTGTTATATACCTAGCCTAAAACTTAATTGGTTTGTTAAATGTTACCTTATTTATATTATATAAATATTATATAAATATACACAATGAAGAGTATTAATACTTAATGATACTAAAGTATCGGAATCGTTAGAAAAATTCCAAATGGATTTAGTGATGAAATTGTAATACATATGAGATCTTAGTTATTTTATTTATTTTTTTGAAAAAAATAAAATAGAAAGAAAAAGGACAATTCTTAATTCTATACCTCGACTGAGAGCAAAACTTTCAACTCTATCGGGGGAACTTAGTTTATAGTACGTCAAAGTTGATTGTTAAATACTGAACCTAGGACGATACTAACTAAAGATTATTTTATTGAATGAAGATTCAAATATGAATTTAAACGAGTCTTTTTTCATCGATTCTAATGTTTCCTAAACTATATTGAATCCTTGATTCTTGACGATTCAACATGACTTGAATATTATTATTTCAAGTAAGCCGCCATGGTGAAATCGGTAGACACGCTGCTCTTAGGAAGCAGTGCTAGAGCATCTCGGTTCGAGTCCGAGTGGCGGCATCCTTTAAAAGAGACACAATGTATCTTATAATGTATTTAATTTCCGATTTAAATTCTGTAATGGGACACTTTTTTTATGATATTTGTGACTTTAGAACATATATTAACTCATATCTCTTTTTCGATCATTTCAATTGTGATTACGATTCATTTCATGAACTTATTAGTCTACGAAATCATAGGATTACGTGATTCATCGGAAAAAGGGATGATAGCCACCTTTTTCTCTATAACAGGATTATTAATTTCTCGTTGGATTTTTTCGGGACATTTTCCGTTAAGTAATTTATACGAGTCATTAATCTTCCTTTCATGTAGTTTATTTATTATTCATATAATTTCCAAGAAATTGAACCATAAAAATGATTTAAGCATAATAACTACCCCAAGTACTATTTTTACTCAAGGCTTCGCTACGTCGGGTCTTTCAACGGAAATGCATCAATCCGCAATATTAGTGCCTGCTCTACAATCTCAGTGGTTAATGATGCACGTAAGTATGATGTTATTGAGCTATGCAGCTCTTTTATGCGGATCGTTATTATCAATCGCTCTTCTAGTCATTACATTTCGAAACAACATCCATTTTTTTTGTAAAAGCAAAAATTTCTTAATTAGATCATTTTTCTTTGGTGAGATTAAATACTTGAATGAAAAAAGAAGAAGTATTTTTAAAAAAACTTCTTTTCTTTCATTTCGAAATTATTACAAATATCAATTGACTCAGCGTTTGGATTATTGGAGTTATCGTATGATTAGTTTAGGGTTTACCTTTTTAACCATAGGCATTCTTTGTGGAGCAGTATGGGCCAATGAAGCATGGGGATCTTATTGGAGTTGGGACCCCAAGGAAACTTGGGCATTTATTACTTGGACCATATTCGCGATTTATTCACATACTAGAACAAATCAAAGTTTACAAGGTACGAATTCGGCACTTATAGCTTCTATAGGATTTTTTATAATTTGGATATGCTATTTTGGGGTCAATCTATTAGGAATAGGTTTACATAGTTATGGTTCATTCACACTAACATCTAATTAAATAAGCTACATGAAAAATACATAAGAATATCGTCCCATATATAACGAAAGTTTGCTTGTTCGAGTTTTTGTTTTGACAGGTTGTCAAAACAAAAACTCGAAATGCATCTCATTACAATATCTAATTCACTTTCTTTTTTTGCATTGTACAGCGAACGATTTTTTTTTATCTTAAAATTAAAGAATTATAAGACTTTTTGTCTCGTTAATGAAACACTATCTATAAAAGTAATTAGATAGGATAGCTTGTACCCTGTCAACTGATAACGAGAGAACGAAATCAGGATAAATACCAATCCCTATTATGGGTAGAAAGATACAAATTGAAACAAATAGTTCTCGTGGTCCAGAATCCAAAAAATTAGAGTGTGGAACATTGAATAGCTTGTATCCATAGAACATCTGACGTGCCATAGATAATAAATAAATAGGAGTTAATATCACTCCAATTGCCATTACAAAAGTAATTAGTATTTTTGGGATTAAAAGATATTTTGGACTAGTAATTATTCCCAAAAATACTACTGATTCCGCAACAAAACCACTCATTCCTGGCAATGCAAGAGAAGCCATCGAGAAACTACTGAACATAGTAAATATTTTTGGCATTGGGATGGATATCCCTCCCATTTCGTCGAGATAAACAAGACGTATTCTATCACAACTCGTTCCCGCCAAGAAAAAAAGTGCAGCACCAATAAATCCATGAGAGATTATTTGTAAAATAGCTCCATTTAGTCCCATGTCGGTTATAGAACCAATTCCTATAATTGTAAAACCCATGTGAGATACAGAGGAATAGGCTATTCTCTTTTTAAAATTGCGTTGACCGATAGAAATTAAAGCTGCATAGATTATTTGTATCGTTCCAACTATTACCAACCAGGGAGAAAATATAGAATGAGCGTGGGGTAATAATTCCATATTGATCCGAATCAATCCATATGCTCCCATTTTTAATAAGATTCCAGCTAGAAGCATACATGTACTGTAATGTGCTTCTCCATGGGTATTTGGTAACCATGTATGCAGGGGTATAATCGGCGATTTGACAGCATAAGCAATAAAGAAACCAAAATATAATATTATTTCCAATGCCACAGGATATGATTGATTAGCTAATCTTTCAAAATCTAATGTTGGTTCATTGGAATCATATAAACCCATACCTAGAACTCCTATTAAGAGAAAAATAGAACCCCCTGCTGTGTACAAAATAAACTTTGTAGCCGAGTATAGACGTTTTTTTCCTCCCCACATGGATAAAAGTAAGTAAACAGGAATTAATTCTAACTCCCACATGATGAAAAAAAGTAAAAGGTCTCGAGAAGAAAATGATCCTATTTGACCGCTGTACATTGCTAACATCAGGAAATAGAACAATCGCGAATTTCTCGTAACTGGCCAAGCTGCTAAAGTAGCTAAAGTAGTGATAAATCCTGTCAGTAAAATGGGTCCTATGGAAAGTCCATCGATTCCCAGTCTCCAGTGAAAATCAAAAATATCTATCCATTTATAATCTTCTTCCAATTGGATTAATGGATCGTCCAATTGGAAATGATAACAGAATGCATAGGTTGTTAGAAGAAGTTCTAATAAACATATACAAATAGTATACCATCTAAACATCTTATTTCCTCTATGAGGAAAAAATAAAATTGAGGAACCCGCGAATATCGGCAAAACTACAAGTATTGTTAACCAAGGAAAATAACTCGTGATAAAGACAAGATATGTTTTGACCAGAGAAGCACGTGCTCGAAATAATCAATTTTATCGAACACGGGCTTTTGTCGGTAAAGAGGAATCAAATGATTCAAGTGGAGTTTTTTGTAACGTATTAATAAGACAGACCCATGCTGCGAGTTGTTTCATGCCATAAATAAACACGTACACTCAAAAAATCTGTTGGGCAGGCGGATTCACATCTCTTACAACCTACACAGTCTTCGGTTCTTGGTGCGGAAGCAATTTGCTTAGCTTTACATCCGTCCCAAGGTATCATTTCCAATACATCTGTGGGGCAGGCTCGTACACATTGAGTACACCCTATACATGTATCATAAATTTTTACTGAATGTGACATTGGATCTATAAATTACAGTTTTGAACATAAAAAATTTTCGATCTGGTAAAATAAAATTAATAGTAAATGAATCATACATTTATATTGTAGACACCAGACGAAGCAGTGGTTTATCAAAATTTTAAGAATCAATATATTTCTAAATCTGTTCATGAGAAAAGTCCAAGAGACTTTGATTTCTCTTTCAACAACCATGATCATGCGAGTTGCACATGTGAATTCAAATTGACCAACAAATTGGTCAATATTTCAATATTAATTCAAAGTATTTATTCAACATGAAAATATTTATTATTCATATTATTCAATAGTAAATTAATTCAATACTATTATAAATAAAAAATAATATAATATATAATAATAATTATTATTATAAAAAAAAAAATAAGTATATTATATATTTATATTATATATTATATAATATTATATATATATAATAATATGATATAATAATATCAAATATGATATAATAATATAATAATTATAATAAAATAATGAATAATAACATATTAATTCTAATAAAATTAGATTAGAATAAATTTAATTTTATTTTTTATATAATATTTATTATAATTTAAATATATAATTTTAATATTTAATATTATATAATATCTAATAGATTAATATTCTATGTGATATTATGTATCTTATGATTATAACTAATTATTCAACAAATTCGATTGATTGATACGAGTTGATTTTCTGTTACGATGGATTGATGAAACAATAGCTAGCCCAATAGCTGCTTCAGCAGCCGCAACAGCTATAACAAAGATTGAGAAAATGTCGCCTTTTAATTGGCGACTATCAAATATATCAGAAAATGTTACGAGATTGATATTAACCGAATTCAGTATAAGCTCAAGACACATAAGTGCTCTAATCATCTTTCGACTTGTGATCAATCCATAGATACCGATAGAGAATAAATAGACACTCAAAAAAAGTACATGCTCAAACATCATTGACTAACTCCTTATCAATCTCGATTCATTTCAATATGAACAAGAATTCAACCGATTCGATTGATTAGAATAGAACGATTACAGAATAAAAGAAGGTATTGGCAATAGATAGGTTTAATTAAAAACCTTAAACCTTTCCATTAATTTTATTTATTTAGAATTTATAAATCTTAGAATGAAATTCTAAGTATTTATTATTGACGGGCCATAGTAATTGCACCTATCAAGGAAACTAAAAGAATTATGGAAATAAGTTCAAACGGAAGATAAAAATCTGTTGATAAATGAATACCAATTTGTTGAATGTTACTTATTAGGTCCTGTTCTATAATATGGTTTGATCTTGTAGTCCAAAAAATTCCGTACCATGACGTATCTGGGATAATAGTAATTAGTGAAAAAAGAATACTTGTACAAACTAGTGAAGTGACCCCATCTCCAATGGTCAAAAAATGGGAATCATTGGAATATTCTGAACCATTCATGAACATTACAGCAAATATTATTAAGACATTTATAGCTCCAACATAAATAAGTAGCTGTGCAGCAGCTACAAAATAGGAATTCGATAGAATATAGAATAAGGATATACAAACAAGAACCAATCCCAACGAAAAGGCGGAAAAAATGGGATTGGTAAGTAATACTACTCCCAGACCTCCTAATACAAGAACTGATCCAAAAAATACTACAAGAATATCATGTATGGGTCCAGGTAAATCCATTATTAAAATAATAAATTAATAAATAAGTCGAAATATTTCATGACCTTACTGAATGGTCCAGGAAAGGAAAAGGGGTTGCCCCATTTTTTTTCTTGTATATGATGCTTGAATTAAAACTTTTTTTTTATGGATTAATGTAGATATAGATAAAATTCTCGAGAAAAGAGTAATGGGGATTGTATATTTCTAAATCATCAGGAGAAAATATATTCTCAGTTTAAATCAAAGAATAATTCTCAAAAATCTAAAATTATTAGTTATTATTTGTAGTTACTGAGTAGTTACTGACCAAACAAAATAAAAAAAGCTTGGGTCTTTTATATCAAAACTAAATATTAGTAATTGGTAATCGTTCTTGAATCAAAGAGTTTATCTTTGTCTATTTTGATTTGAGTCGAATTCATAACTGTTTGAATTGTGTAATCTCCAATTATTGACATTGGTAACCGACCCAAAGCAATTTGATTATAATTCAATTCGTGACGATCAGAAGTAGAAAGTTCATATTCTTCAGTCATTGATAAACAGTTTGTTGGACAATACTCTACACAATTACCACAAAATATACAGACCCCAAAATCAATACTATAATTAAGCAATTGTTTTTTTTTAATATCTCTTTCAAATCTCCAATCAACAACGGGTAGATCTATTGGGCATACACGAACACATACTTCACAAGCAATACATTTATCAAATTCAAAGTGGATTCGACCACGGAAACGCTCTGATGGGATCGATTTTTCATAAGGATATTGAATAGTTATAGGTAAACGATTTGTGTGGGATAAGGTAATTACGAAACTTTGACCAATATACCTTGCAGCTCGTATTGTTTGTTGACTATAATTCATGAACCCAGTCACCATAGAGAACATATTGTAAATATCCAAGAATAAATTGATGTTTCTTTCTCTTGTTTGAAAGAGGTTATGAATCTGGAATATCGTTATCGTATTTTCTTATTTATAGTGAAACAAGTTGGGAAGAAGTTGTCAATAATAGATTACCTAAAGAAATAGGTAAAAGAAATTTCCATCCAAGATTTAATAGCTGGTCCATTCTTATCCTAGGCAAAGTCCATCTTGTTGTGATAGGAATGAACAGAAACAAATAAGCTTTAGCTAATGTAATAAAGATACCAATTGTAATTCCAAAAACTCCGGTCATTTTATTTATTCCGAAAAGTTCAGGAATAGATATGTACGGAATAGAAAAATTCCACCCACCTAAGTAAAGAACTGTTACAAATAATGAAGAAAGTAATAGATTTAGGTAAGAAGCAATATAAAATAAACCGAATTTGATACCTGAATATTCGGTTTGATAACCTGCTACTAATTCCTCCTCTGCTTCCGGTAAATCAAATGGCAATCTCTCACATTCGGCTAGAGAAGAAATTAGAAAAACAATAAACCCTATAGGTTGACGCCACAGATTCCACCCCCAAAAACCATATTTTGACTGTGCTTCAACTATATCAACTGTACTTGAACTATTAGATAATCATAGTCGATAATAACATCACTGTTCCCATCGCTATTACAAAACCGTACATGAAACTTCAGCTTCATACGGCTCCTCTATGGCCACAAATAAATGTAAGGACTGGTTCGGTATTTTCACCCTCTTTGGAGGATAGATCGAATAAAGATATATCGGAGAGTCCAAAATTAGACCAATGGAATTCTGTCCGCTAGAATAAGAAAAAAAAGTGCTTCCGAATTGATCTCATCCTTATAATGATAATTTTTCTTTGTTCGGTAATAACTTAATCTTTCAATAAAATATTCGTTATCAATATATATATTGATATAGGCATTAGTTCATAAATAATGATAAGAATTCCGTATGTATGAATACGGATATAGGAAAGAAAGAATGAATAAAAAAAAATTATTTATTCATTCGATTATTGCATTCCATTTCTTTTGTTCCTCTTCTTCTGTCTCAGAAGAAGGTATTTAGAAAAAAAAAAAAAGGATTAATTCGTTCTTGATAGTAATTTCTTTAATCAGTGAATAGGAGCATACTCGAGATCGGAATCGAAGGGGGATACTTCTTGATCATTTCTACCAACTTAAAGCCCTTATTATGATTCGTTTTATGCAGAAATATCTCTTTTTTTGATACCTTACATTATCCCCATTACTAATCCTTTGTGTACCTTGGTGTTCCTAACTGTCCACCGATTTTTGATTGATCCCCGGTATGTTAATACATACAAGGCAGTAGTGGAAACTCCATACAGTTGATCTTTTGCACCCGCTTCAAGATATCATGACTAATCAAAGAATCTCCATCTTGGGGTAAACAGTTTACGCTGCTTATGTTTACTTTAATTTCATTCTTGTACATAGGGAATGAGATTTTCTCTTCTTACTGCAAATTGATAAGCCGTTTTGTTTCACTCATATAACTATCTGGTTTAATTCATCGATGAATAAAAAAAAATATCTATTCAATACATTCAACCTCTTTTCTTTATTTATTTCTAGGAAAGAGGTAAAAGTTCATGTTCCAACGAATCACACGTAGAGATATTGATAACACACATAGAGTTAATGGTATTTCATAACTAATAGATTGAGCAGCAGCTCGTAGACCACCTAAAAAAGAATATTTATTATTCGATCCATATCCTGACATAAGAAGCCCAATAGGGGCAATACTTGAAATGGTGATCCATAAAAAAACACCTATACTGAGATCACCTAAAACAAGGCGGTATCCAAAAGGAATTACTAAATAACTTAGTAGAATTGATATGACCGCTATAGACGGTCCGACACTAAACAAACGAATATCCCCTCTAGATGGGAGTAGGTCCTCCTTAAAAAGTAATTTAGTCCCATCTGCTAGAGCTTGAAGAATTCCTAACGGACCAGCATATTCAGGCCCAATACGTTGTTGTATCGTTGCAGATATTTCTCTTTCTAACCACACAATTACAAGTACCCCTATTATGATTCCAAATATAAGGATAAAAATGGATACAAACATCCATATGAGTCCATAGATTTCTTTTATGGATTCCGATGTATAAAAAGAATTGATAGCTTGTACTTCTGTCGTATCAATTATCATTTCAACGATCAACTTCTCCCATAATGATATCTATACTACCTAGTATCGTCATGATATCAGCCAATTTCATTCTTTTAACTAGCTGAGGAAGAATTTGCAAATTGATAAAACCAGGTGGGCGAATTTTCCATCTCCAGGGGAAAATGCTATTATCCCCTATCAAATAAATTCCTAATTCTCCTTTTGGGGCTTCTACTCTGACATAAAGTTCTTGTTTCGACAATTCAAAATTGGGTGAAGGTTTTTTACTAATAAATCTATATTCAAAATCATTCCATTCGGAATTTTTTGCTCTATCAAAGCGTCGGACTTCTAAATTCTCATAGGGACCTCCAGGAATTCCTTCTAGAGCCTGTTGAATAATTTTTATAGATTCCCCCATTTCACCTATTCGTACTAAATAACGAGCTAACGAATCTCCTTCTTTTTGCCATTGGACTTCCCAATCGAATTCATTGTAACACTCATAATGATCAACCTTACGAAGATCCCATTGGATTCCAGAAGCTCGTAGCATTGGTCCTGATAAACCCCAATTTATTGCTTCCTCTACACCAATAATGCCCACTCTTTCAACTCGTTCCAAAAAAATGGGATTCCGTGTAATAAGTTTTTGATATTCAAGAACTCCTGTTAAAGAATAATCGCAGAAATCCAAACATTTATCTATCCAGCCATGAGGTAGATCAGCAGCTACTCCTCCGATGCGGAAATAATTATGCATCATTCGCATACCTGTGGCGGCTTCGAATAAGTCATATAACAATTCTCTCTCTCTGAAAATATAGAAAAAGGGAGTCTGTGCACCGATATCTGCCATAAAAGGTCCAAGCCATAACAAATGAGAAGCTATACGGCTCAGTTCCAGCATAATTACTCTGATATAACTGGCTCTCTGAGGTACTTGAACATTTTCCAATTGTTCTGGTGCATTTACCGTTATTGCCTCTGTGAACATAGTAGCTAAATAATCCCAACGTGTTACATAAGGAAGATATTGTATAATTGTTCGGTTTTCTGCTATTTTTTCCATTCCTCTGTGTAAATATCCCAATATGGGTTCGCAATCAATAACATCTTCACCATCGAGAGTAACGATCAGTCGAAGAACACCATGCATTGATGGGTGGTGAGGGCCCATATTGACTATCATGAGATCTTTTCTTGTAGCCGGTATAGTCATATTTTTTCTTCCTTAATTCATTATTCCACGAATTCCTCAAAACGAGGTTCATCAAAATGAAAAATCTAATAAAAAAAAAAAAAAAATTCAAACGATTAAATTAACGAGTTTTTGGTTCCCGAATATCCAACTGATCCATTAATTTCTTATAACGGACTCCATTTTTATTTGACAAATAAGCCAGGATCCGTTGACGTTTTCCCAGAATTATTCGTAGACCTCTTTGGGCTAAAAAATCTCTTTTGTGCAATTCCAAATGTGAAGTAAGTCTACGTATCTTACTGGTGAAACTTAATACTTGAAATTCAACAGAACCCTTGTTTTCTTCTTTTTCTTCTTGTGAAATAACTGAAATGAATGAATTTTTGATCATAAAAAAAAATTTCTATCTTTTTTTCTTTCCCATGGATTTTTTTTACTTTAACGAATCGATCAGGAAAAATAAAAATAATAATCTTTATGCCTGTTTTTTTAATCTAGTACACACAAAAATTTTTATTTTTTCCTATTTTTTTCTTTTCTATCCAAATCAAATTTTAAATTTGATTTGGATAGAAAAGAAAGATAAAATACATTTCTACATTCATGGAAGAGAATGATTTCTTTGTACCTAAAAGGATTCTGCCTATTTCGTCCTATATCCAATTGAGTTAATACGCCATTAAATTCGTGTCATGTACCAGAATGTAATACAGCGTATATGTATATCTTTCGGCTTTCATCTACCGAAAAATATCACAGATATATAGGAAATATACTATTAACAAATTCTGAATCGTGGATACATATATATCCTTGACATACTAAAACGACTGCCATTATTGGTATTAAACCAATAGCGATTCATACAAGCTAAATCTTCTAATCGGTAATTGGGCCAAAGAAACAATTTGCATTTAATGAATTTATTTGTATCTGTATTAGTATTAAAATGTTTGTCCTCATTCAAAAATTTTCCAGAGTTTCTTATGTTGCTTTCATTGCAAAATACTAAATTTCTATCCACAAAATTCCAATTACGAGAATTAAAACAAATTAGAATTCTCAATTCTCTACGACGTCTAGGAGATAGAATATTTTCAGGAACAAAGAAATCATAATTACTTTTGTCTCCATTCACAAGTATATTGTCGTGTCTTGCAACGGATTTATAAAAATTCTTCTTATCAACATATCTTTTTTTTATACATTTTATGTTAGTTTGGTGCTTCATTTTATCGATCAATGAAATACCTAAGGTTTGATATATAAAAAATTTCCCATCCCTTTTTATAGATAAACGAATCGGTTCGACAATCAATATTCCTTTTTTTATAAATTCTGTAAGAGTTAGATTTTTATGAATTAGTATTCTATCCAGACGCATCTCTCCTCTTTGAATCGAGGATATAGAAATTTTGCTTGGATTTTTCAGTCTAAGTAGGAGACAATATACCTTGATATTACTGATCATTTTTTGATTCAAGGAGTCATTCCATCTTAATTGAAAAAGGAAATATTTTTTCAGAAAGAGATCTAGTTCTGCTTCCTTCTTTTTATTGGATTGTTTTTTCTTTTTACCATTTTTAATGTCTGATCTCACGTAATTTTCTTCAACATTCTTTTTTTTATTTTGACTAATATTTTCATAGAAATCAAAATTCAAAAGAATAAATTTGATTGGTATGATCCATGGTTTAATCCTATATGCATCAAAGAGTGGCACAAATTCTGGGAAGAACCGGGTTTCTAGATTTGATATGGTACGATAAAGCTTTTCTTGATTCATTCCCATCCAATCAAAAAAAACACTTTTTTGATTGGATGGTTTAATTCCTTGATGAATTGTCTTAGAAAAAATATCTTTTTTTTTTAATTTTTTGATAATTTTGTTTTCAGTCTTAGTATTTTTCTCAATTTTGGTGCTGATATGCGTATTGGTCCAGGTCTCAATGTCGATATTTTTTCTAAGACAAATATGGGGAATTCTACAATCAAAATATTTTCTATCCAGATTTTTATGTGTATCAATAATATATTCCTTTTCGAGAAATTTACTAATACTAATAGGTATACTTACCAATACATAAAATGATTCGGGTTTCAGTGTATTGAAATTGTATGGAATTTCTTGGTCTCCTTTTACTTGCAATGTTGATTCATAAACCTTCCTATTCCCATAATTCATATATTTATGTGATAAAAGAGAATATCTGTAGTGTTTTTTAAATTTTTCTTTTTGACTCGTCAATGAATCCACTGCCATCACATAATAATTTTGTTTCATGTAATGAATTAATTGGTATTTTTCTTTTTTATGTGAATCAAATTTAATTGAGTTTTTTTTTTGAATCGTAGAACGTTGGTTGATTCTATTTCGCCATTTTTGAGGTACTAATCGAGACCATTTTGTCTGAGATAAATTGTATTGATAATGGCCCTTTAACCAGTTTTTCCATTCATTTTTTTCAGACTTATAAATTTTCTTTTGCTTTGATTTGGAATCAAATATTCCTCGTGTCATACAATAATCTTTGATTTTATCCTTAATAAAAGAATGGGTCCTGGTATATTGAAGTACAGGTCTCAAGTGATACTTGTTAAGTAATTGGGTTTGTGATAATTTGTAAAATACATATGCTTGGGACAAGGAGGATAAACCATGATTATAATAATGATAAATATTTGAATTATTATTACTGATATTAGTATTAGAAAACGATTTTTTTATAGTCGAAATAAAGTTCATTGTATTTTGATCTGTTTCATCAATTCCTTCTCGATTTGTTTCATCGTTGTAAATCGATTTTGTGATAATTTTTTTTGTTGATTCAAGGAAAAGTTGTGCATTGATCCTAAAAATAGTAATCATACGTAGAAAGATATCTATGTATATTTTTTCAATGAATGATTTCATAAAAAAATTTAATTTACGTAAAAATCGGATATTTTTTCTTTTAAATATCTGCAAAATATGTTTCTGTGATTCCGATTTTTTATCATCACAAGTTAGAACTATTTTTTTCTTGTCTTTTGTGATTCGTTCTAATTCTATTTGATTCCTGATTGTGACTATCCTATCAGCAAGATCCTTTATTTTTTTTTCTATGAGTGAGTAATTTGCCCAATTCATGGATCGAATTCGAATGGTTGATTCGCGAATAATCTTATTATTTATTTTAGAATCTCTTACATTTTCATTCGGTTTATATACTTTTACCTTCCTCGATTCAAATAAGAAAATGGGGTTTACTTTTGTAATTTTTTTTATAATTTTTTTTTGGAGTTCTTTATAAATGGGCTCAAAAAAAGAAGGTCGTTTTCGGGGAGAACCAAAAGGAACTTCTGATTCCATTCCCCAAATTGTTAAAAAACAAAAATCTTCTTTTTTTCTTTTTTTTTTCATTGGATCTCTATGATGAGATCGTATTTTAGATCTTCGCCAAGGTTTAAGAAAGAAAGGAAATATAATCTTTATCTGAATACCCTCTGTTAACCAATCCTTTGGAAATTCTGTTTCCGATAATTGAACACCATTATAGGTGCATTTAACATGTGTTTCTCTATCCCATTCCTTCAAATCCTCATACCACTCAGAGTATTGGAATAATAACATACGACCAATGTTTTTAGCTATTATCAATAAAGGTAATACAATGTATTTTCTAAGAAAAGATTGGATTACTAACATTGAACCTCTTATTGCTTGAGCAAATATAATGTTATCCCAAGTTTCTGATATTGCTATCTGTTCATTTTCCGCTTTTTTCGCCTCGTTATTCCTAAAAAAGAGATTCATCATTTCAGAGATATCAAAAAAAGAAAAAAAAAAAGTTTTGTATATTCGATCCAAAAAAAGCGGGGAATGTGCATTTGCTTGAAACATTTCCAAAATAACTGTTTTACGTCTTTGAGTACGCATGGATCCTTTTATGATATCCCTACGAAAATCCGATTGTTTCGAGTAGCGTATCAAAGTCACCTCTTCTAATTGATCAATATCAATAGTATTATCCGTATTAGTATTGGTATTATTCTCATTATCAGAATAAATTACCACATGTTTGGCTTTTCTTGAACGGATTTCATTATCTTCCGTCGATTTTTCCTCATTTTCTTCCTCCTGTTCTTCCAGAGCATTGGTCAATTTATATGACCATCGAGAAACCTTTTTACTGATTTCTTCTATTCCAATAGATTCATTTCTAGTTGTTTGATCATTTGGATCAATTGTAATTATATCGAATAAGAATTTCAAAGATTTTGCTTGACTTTCTGAATCAATTTTTCTTTGTTCTTCCAATAAGGAACAGTTTTTAAAACAAAAATTGGGTGTGAATTCAAAAGAAAATGAAGTTAAGGAATTACCAATATAATTTAAAAATGATTTACCACCACCAAGTGAATTCTTTTGATGTTCAAATTCTAGTAAATTTTTAGGAAGTAGCTCATGGATCTTATTTATCCAAAGACTTTTTATGGAATCTTCCATATAAGGGATAAAATCATTCATGATTGTACATAAATCAAATTTTTTTATTGCTCCACGGCATGGTCCGTTCAATAAAGGATCATATGTTTTGGTCAAGCATTCTTGTTCATTCTGATGATTGCAAAATCTAGTACTTTTTTCGAGCATATCTAGAGAAAGAAATCCCTTTTCTTTTTTTTCTTTTTCTAGAGCTTTTATTCTACTTATTAATTCATTGCTCAAGTTGTCTTTTTTTTGTTCATTGGTATAAACCCAATAATTATACAGGTCTCCATGGGATAATTTTTTTGTCGTGTACAAAGACATTTTTCGTTCTATCATTTCCGAAAAAGTCGATAAACTAGGTGGATATGTAAAAGATATTTTTTGTTTCC